TAGTATAGTGAATGGAGTTCCTTCTTCCATTCTATCCTATTTACTAGTACTGATCATTCATACTGCAAAGCGGTTTTCTTGCTTTTTTTGTGTCAGCTCATGATCTAAACGAGTCGCACATACACCCTAGTACATGTTCCTCGACGCTGAGGACATCCCCGAAGCGCTGGGGATTTCGTGACATTTCGAATTGGCTGTCTTGTATTTCTAATAAGTTGTTTAATAGTTGGCATGTTGAATCATATACATAGCATAATGGGCTGGTTTAGATTGATCCTAACCGGATGATTATCAATTTTGTCTATTTAATAGAATAGTAAACTCGGAGATAAAATATCAAATCGCGGATTTGCACAAAATCCATTTTTTTCATTCAACTGCTACAAGATCAACAATTCCATAAGCTTGGGCTTCTGTTGCTGACAGAAAAACGTCTCTTTCCATGTCTTCAGATACAACCCATAATGGTTTGCCCGTTCTTTGTACATAAACCCTTGTGAGGGTTTCGCGTAGTTTGAGCAGTTCTTCCGCTTCCAGGATAAATTCTCCCGTTTGCGCCTCATAAAAAGAACTAGCAGGTTGATGGATCATTACCCTGATGATAGAAGGGTTCTCTATCCGGTGTGATGAAACGAACAGAAAAGAAAGATAAAGAAAAATAGGAAAAAGATAGAATTGAACAACCGTACGGGCATCATCTTTTGTGCATTGCATACGGCTCTACAATTAAATTGACCCTTACCTTTCGATTCAAGAAAGATAAAAATAGAAGCTATCAGCCCCAGATAGGAGGTAAATGATCAAATTGCCACCCTTCCTTTCGGGGGAGTTCAAAAATACTATGATGGCTCCGTTGCTTTCTATTTTAAAATAGATTCTATTTTTTGTCTTTGATTCAGCAATCCCAAAGTTTCTTTTTGATCCAAGCAAAAAAGTAAAAATCTTGTTTTTTTCGCACTCTTTTTTTTTATAACATAAATCTTGTTAAGAGCCCTTCAGTGTGAAAACAAAAAAAGTTTGTGACGCTGAATTGGACTTCCGATAGATAAGATAAACTCGGAAATACCTTTTATATCATACTACTCTCTCGATATATAATCGAATCTTTTGAAAAAAACAATACAAAAATTTTTCATATCGAACTCGAAGTGCCATGCTATTATTACTTAATATTCATATGGCGAAGGCATAGTTTTCTTTTTTCTCTCAAATTCAAATAAAAAACCTCATTGGCGCCAAGCGTGAGGGAATGCTAGACGTTTGGTAATTTCTCCTCCAACCAGGATAAAAGATCCCATTGACGCAGCTAATCCCATGCATATTGTATGGACCTCTGGTCGCACAAATTGCATAGTATCATAAATAGCTACTCCAGGTATTACCCATCCGCCAGGAGAGTTTATAAACAAATACAGATCTTTGGTATCATCCTCGATACTGAGATATACCATAAGACCAATAAGTTGATTAGAGATCTCGCTATCAACTTCTTGGCCTAAAAAAAGTAATCTTTCGCGATAAAGTCGGTTGAGTAGGGTAAAATTGTATCCCTTAGGAACCGTACGTGCACCTTTTGATGCATACGGTTCAACAAAAATTGCGAAAAAAAATAATAATCAATGTATAGATTCCAGTCCTCTTTCTTTTTTCCTATTCTTTTTCATAGCAGGTTTTTTCTAACTTCTAACGAAAGGGCTTTTTCTTTGATTTTTCAATAAAGACAGATTTTGACTTCTTTTTTTTCTTCCTTATAATAGAAAAAAGCCAAAAACCTTATCAAATTAACTTCTCATTGATGTATTGTTTCATCGAAATTCAATCCAAATTACGATGGTATTTTCTTGTTCCTGAGTGGGCCTCTTTCATCTTTTTAGGTTTATGCTCTACTCCGGGTAAAGATCCGCCCGATTTTGATTTGCACATATAGGACAAATCTTCCCATCACCATTTCTTTTTGTTATGACTTTACAAATAACAAACAGGAATCATTTATGATACACGTAGTAATCATAGAAATATTACCAATTGGGTTTTTTCTAAACGGAGCCTGGATACTTCATTTTTTGAGTCCAACCAAAGCCAACCATAAATTCTTCTAATTAATAAAAGTACTATGAATTCCCCCAAACAATGCATCTAATTGCACTTCACGCTCCAATTTTTTGATGATTCAATTTTTCTTTCTTGGGCGAAACAGAGGATATCTCAATCGGGGGAGAGAACGGGGAAATCCCATATGACCCACTATATCTGACAAGTCGCACTATACGTCAACCCAAGATGCATCTTCCTCTCCAGGACTTCGGAAAGGTACTTTTGGAACACCAATAGGCATAAATTGAAAGAAAAAAGAACTAAATACTATATTTCACTTTGATGTGGAAACGTAACAATATGGTTTTATTGTCTTTAGAATAATAGAATAATAATATTGGCTCTATCATATTTATTTTATGCATAGATTAGAAAAATTCAGAAAGAAAGACAAAATAAATAAAGGAAAGTTTTTACGAATAGGTCCTTCTAATGATAAATAAGGATGAACACGTTGACTCATAGAAAATGGTATCAATCTCCCATTGCGTATTGGTACTTATCGAGTATAGAATAAATCTGTTTCTCTTTGTTCCTACGAACATAATTCTTCCATTATTACGAACAGAATAGAATAAATATTAACCTAACCCTTGTTAGAAAAAAATCCACTGAACAAGGAAGGTCCATAGGATAGTCATAGTATAGTCTTTTCCAATGCAATAAAGTTACGTAGTGTTTATTTTTCTTTGATAAAGGGGTATTTTCCATGGGTTTGCCTTGGTATCGTGTTCATACCGTTGTATTGAATGATCCCGGCCGGTTGCTTTCCGTTCATATAATGCATACAGCTTTGGTTGCTGGTTGGGCGGGCTCGATGGCTCTGTATGAATTAGCAGTTTTTGATCCTTCTGACCCTGTTCTTGATCCAATGTGGAGACAGGGTATGTTCGTTATACCCTTCATGACTCGTTTAGGAATAACCAATTCATGGGGAGGTTGGAGTATCACAGGAGGGACTGTAACAAATCCAGGGATTTGGAGTTACGAAGGTGTAGCTGGGGCACATATTGTGTTTTCTGGCTTATGCTTTTTGGCAGCTATCTGGCATTGGGTCTATTGGGATCTAGAAATATTTTCTGATGAACGTACAGGAAAACCTTCTTTGGATTTGCCCAAGATCTTTGGAATTCATTTATTTCTCTCCGGGGTGGCTTGCTTTGGTTTTGGTGCATTTCATGTAACAGGCTTGTATGGTCCTGGAATATGGGTATCCGATCCTTATGGACTAACCGGAAAAGTCCAACCTGTAAATCCGTCGTGGGGCGTGGAAGGTTTTGATCCTTTTGTTCCGGGAGGAATAGCTTCTCATCATATTGCAGCAGGTGCATTGGGTATATTAGCGGGTCTATTCCATCTTAGCGTGCGACCACCACAACGTCTATACAAAGGATTGCGTATGGGAAATATTGAAACCGTACTCTCCAGTAGTATCGCGGCTGTCTTTTTTGCAGCTTTTGTTGTTGCTGGAACTATGTGGTATGGTTCAGCAACTACCCCTATCGAATTATTTGGGCCCACTCGTTATCAATGGGATCAGGGTTACTTCCAACAAGAGATATATCGAAGAGTTAGCGCCGGGCTCGCAGAAAATCAAAGTTTCTCAGAAGCCTGGTCTAAAATTCCTGAAAAATTAGCTTTTTATGATTATATCGGAAATAATCCGGCAAAAGGAGGATTATTCAGGGCAGGCTCAATGGATAATGGAGATGGAATAGCGGTTGGATGGTTAGGACATCCTATCTTTAAAGATAAAGAAGGGCGTGAGCTTTTTGTACGTCGTATGCCTACTTTTTTTGAAACATTTCCAGTCGTTTTGGTAGACGGCGACGGAATTGTTAGAGCTGATGTTCCTTTTAGGAGGGCAGAATCGAAGTATAGTGTTGAACAAGTAGGTGTAACCGTTGAGTTCTATGGCGGCGAACTCAATGGAGTCAGTTATAGTGATCCTGTTACCGTAAAAAAATATGCTAGACGTGCTCAATTGGGTGAAATTTTTGAATTAGATCGTGCGACTTTGAAATCCGATGGTGTTTTTCGTAGCAGTCCAAGGGGTTGGTTTACTTTTGGGCATGCTTCCTTTGCTTTGCTCTTCTTCTTCGGACATATTTGGCATGGTGCTAGAACCTTGTTCAGAGATGTTTTTGCTGGTATTGACCCAGATTTAGACGCTCAAGTAGAGTTTGGAGCATTCCAAAAACTTGGGGATCCAACTACAAGAAGGCAGGCAGTCTGATACAAAACCACTTTGGTTTCTTTCGCCTCTATTTTTTTGAGGGAATTTTACATAGAGTACTGGAGTGAATTTGAATCACCGCTTTTTGATTCTTGCTCTTTCGAGATGATTACCAAAATAAAAAAAAGAAAAAACAAACAGGTAGGGAAGCTATAATTGTAAACCGCGATCAAATTTATGGAAGCATTGGTTTATACATTCCTTTTAGTTTCGACTCTAGGAATAATTTTTTTCGCTATTTTTTTTCGAGAACCACCTAAAGTTCCAACTAAAAAGACTAAATGATTTTTGATTCTCTCAATTGAAGTAATGAGCCCCCCAATGTTGGGAGGCTCATTACTTCAATTAGTCCCCGTGTTCCTCGAATGGATCTCTTAGTTGTTGAGAAGGTTGCCCAAAAGCGGTATATAAGGCGTACCCGGTAAAACTTACAAGTAAACCAGATATAAAGATGGCGACTAAGGTTGCTGTTTCCATTATGATTATATAATTTCAAGACCCCAACGGATCTATCATAAGATCGTTTATTTACAACGGAATGGTATACAAAGTCAACAGATCTCAATGAATACAATAGGATTTATGGCTACACAAACTGTTGAGAACAGTTCTACATCGGGCCCAAGACGAACTACTGTAGGGAGTTTATTAAAACCATTGAATTCGGAAT